ACTAATGACTAATCAGCCCATGCTCACACATAACTGTGCTGTCATACATTTGGTATTTTTTTATTTTGGGGGATGCTTGGACTCAGCTATGGCCGTCAAAGGCCCCGACCCGGAGCATCTATTGTAGCTGGACTTAACTGCATCTTGAGCACCAGCATAATGATAGGCATGGGCATTACAGTCAATGGTCACAGGACATAAATTACATTATATATCCCCCCCTTCATAAAAACCTCCCCCTTAAATATTCACCACCACTTTTAACAGACTTTTCCCTAGATACTTATTTAAATTTTCCACACTTTCAATACTCAATTTAGCACTCCAAACAAAGTCAATATATAAACGCAGGCCCCCCCCCCCCCCGTTGATGTAGCTTAACCCAAAGCAAGGCACTGAAAATGCCTAGATGAGTCTCCCAACTCCATAAACACATAGGTTTGGTCCCAGCCTTCCTGTTAACTCTTAATAAACTTACACATGCAAGCATCTACACCCCAGTGAGAATGCCCTCTAGGTTGTTAAAACTAAGAGGAGCTGGCATCAAGCACACACCCTGTAGCTCACGACGCCTTGCTTAACCACACCCCCACGGGAAACAGCAGTGACAAAAATTAAGCCATAAACGAAAGTTTGACTAAGTTATATTAATTAGGGTTGGTAAATCTCGTGCCAGCCACCGCGGTCATACGATTAACCCAAGCTAACAGGAGTACGGCGTAAAATGTGTTAAAGCACCACACCAAATAGGGTTAAATTCTAACCAAGCTGTAAAAAGCCATGATTAAAATAAAAATAAATGACGAAAGTGACCCTACAGTAGCCGACGCACTATAGCTAAGACCCAAACTGGGATTAGATACCCCACTATGCTTAGCCCTAAACACAGATAATTACATAAACAAAATTATTCGCCAGAGTACTACTAGCAACAGCTTAAAACTCAAAGGACTTGGCGGTGCTTTATATCCTTCTAGAGGAGCCTGTTCTATAATCGATAAACCCCGATAAACCTCACCAATTCTTGCTAATACAGTCTATATACCGCCATCTTCAGCAAACCCTAAAAAGGAAAAAAAGTAAGCGTAATTATGATACATAAAAACGTTAGGTCAAGGTGTAACCTATGAAATGGGAAGAAATGGGCTACATTCTCTACACTAAGAGAATCAAGCACGAAAGTTATTATGAAACCAATAACCAAAGGAGGATTTAGCAGTAAACTAAGAATAGAGTGCTTAGTTGAATTAGGCCATGAAGCACGCACACACCGCCCGTCACCCTCCTCAAATAGATTCAGTGCATCTAACCCTATTTAAACGCACTAGCTACATGAGAGGAGACAAGTCGTAACAAGGTAAGCATACTGGAAAGTGTGCTTGGATAAATCAAGATATAGCTTAAACAAAGCATCCAGTTTACACCTAGAAGACTTCATTCATTATGAATATCTTGAACTAGACCTAGCCCAAAGATATCCTCTCGACTAAACAACTAAGATAGAATAAAACAAAACATTTAATCCCAATTTAAAGTATAGGAGATAGAAATCTAAGTACGGCGCTATAGAGAAAGTACCGCAAGGGAACGATGAAAGAAAAAACTAAAAGTATAAAAAAGCAAAGATTACCCCTTGTACCTTTTGCATAATGAATTAACTAGTATAAGACTTAACAAAACGAATTTTAGCTAAGCAGCCCGAAACCAGACGAGCTACTCACAAACAGTTTACCAAGAACTAACTCATCTATGTGGCAAAATAGTGAGAAGATTTGTAAGTAGAGGTGACATGCCTAACGAGCCTGGTGATAGCTGGTTGTCCAGAAGATGAATCTAAGTTCAGCTTTAAAGATACCAAAAATACAAATAAATCCCACTGTAGCTTTAAAAGTTAGTCTAAAAAGGTACAGCCTTTTAGAAACGGATACAACCTTGACTAGAGAGTAAAATTTAACACTACCATAGTAGGCCTAAAAGCAGCCATCAATTAAGAAAGCGTTAAAGCTCAACAACAAAAACTAAATAGATTCCAACAACAAATGATTAACTCCTAGCCCCAATACTGGACTAATCTATTATAGAATAGAAGCAATAATGTTAACATGAGTAACAAGAAAAATTTTCTCCTTGCATAAGTCTAAGTCAGTGCCTGATAATACTCTGACCACTAACAGTCAATAAAAATAATCCAACAATAAACAATTTATTGATTATACTGTTAACCCAACACAGGAGTGCATCTAAGGAAAGATTAAAAGAAGTAAAAGGAACTCGGCAAACACAAACCCCGCCTGTTTACCAAAAACATCACCTCCAGCATTCCCAGTATTGGAGGCATTGCCTGCCCAGTGACAACTGTTTAACGGCCGCGGTATCCTGACCGTGCAAAGGTAGCATAATCATTTGTTCTCTAAATAAGGACTTGTATGAATGGCCGCACGAGGGTTTTACTGTCTCTTACTTCCAATCAGTGAAATTGACCTTCCCGTGAAGAGGCGGGAATGCACAAATAAGACGAGAAGACCCTATGGAGCTTTAACTAACCAACCCAAAGAGAATAAATTTAACCATTAAGGAGTAACAACAATCTCCATGAGTTGGTAGTTTCGGTTGGGGTGACCTCGGAGAATAAAAAACCCTCCGAGCGATTTTAAAGACTAGACCCACAAGTCAAATCACTCTATCGCTCATTGATCCAAAAACTTGATCAACGGAACAAGTTACCCTAGGGATAACAGCGCAATCCTATTCAAGAGTCCATATCGACAATAGGGTTTACGACCTCGATGTTGGATCAGGACATCCTGATGGTGCAACCGCTATCAAAGGTTCGTTTGTTCAACGATTAAAGTCCTACGTGATCTGAGTTCAGACCGGAGTAATCCAGGTCGGTTTCTATCTATTACGTATTTCTCCCAGTACGAAAGGACAAGAGAAATAAGGCCAACTTTAAATTAAGCGCCTTAAGACAACCAATGACAGCATCTCAATCAACAACACAAAACCCTGCCCTAGAACAGGGCTTAGTTAAGGTGGCAGAGCCCGGTAATTGCGTAAAACTTAAACTTTTATACCCAGAGATTCAAATCCTCTCCTTAACAAAATGTTCATAATTAACATCTTAATACTAATTATTCCTATCCTATTAGCCGTAGCATTCCTTACGTTAGTGGAACGAAAAGTTCTAGGCTATATACAACTCCGAAAAGGTCCAAATGTCGTAGGTCCATATGGCCTACTTCAGCCCATCGCCGATGCAATCAAACTTTTCATTAAAGAACCACTACGACCCGCTACATCTTCAGCCTCAATATTTATCCTAGCACCCATCATAGCTCTAGGCCTAGCCTTAACCATATGAATTCCCCTACCAATACCCTACCCTCTTATCAACATAAACCTAGGAGTCCTATTTATACTAGCCATATCAAGCCTAGCCGTGTACTCCATTCTCTGATCAGGCTGAGCTTCCAACTCAAAATACGCACTAATCGGAGCCCTACGAGCAGTAGCACAAACAATCTCATACGAAGTAACACTAGCAATTATCCTATTATCAGTACTCCTAATAAGTGGGTCCTTTACCCTCTCCACATTAATTATTACACAAGAACAAATATGGTTAATCCTCCCAGCATGGCCTCTAGCAATAATATGATTTATCTCAACACTAGCAGAAACAAACCGAGCTCCATTTGATTTAACTGAAGGAGAATCAGAGCTAGTCTCGGGCTTCAACGTAGAATATGCAGCAGGACCATTTGCCCTCTTCTTCATAGCAGAGTACGCAAATATCATCATAATAAATATCTTTACAGCAATTTTATTCCTGGGAACATCCCACAATCCACACATACCAGAACTCTACACAATCAACTTTACCATTAAATCCCTACTGCTCACAATATCCTTCCTATGAATCCGAGCATCCTATCCTCGATTTCGCTATGACCAACTAATACACTTACTATGAAAAAACTTTCTACCCCTGACACTAGCCCTATGCATGTGACACGTATCCCTACCCATCCTTACATCAGGCATCCCACCACAAACATAAGAAATATGTCTGACAAAAGAGTTACTTTGATAGAGTAAATAATAGAGGTTCAAACCCTCTTATTTCTAGAACTATAGGAATCGAACCTACTCCTAAGAATCCAAAACTCTTCGTGCTCCCAATTACACCAAATTCTATTAGTAAGGTCAGCTAATTAAGCTATCGGGCCCATACCCCGAAAATGTTGGTTTATATCCTTCCCGTACTAATAAACCCAATTATCTTTATTATTATTCTACTAACCATTATACTAGGAACTATTATTGTCATGATCAGTTCTCACTGACTACTTGTCTGAATCGGGTTTGAAATAAATATACTCGCCATCATCCCCATCATAATAAAAAATCACAACCCACGAGCTACAGAAGCATCAACTAAATACTTTTTGACTCAATCAACAGCCTCAATACTACTAATAATAGCCGTCATCATTAACCTAATATTCTCAGGCCAATGAACCGTAATAAAACTATTTAACCCAATAGCCTCAATACTTATAACAATAGCCCTAGCTATAAAACTAGGAATAGCCCCATTTCACTTCTGAGTCCCAGAAGTAACACAGGGCATCCCCCTATCCTCAGGCCTTATCCTACTGACATGACAAAAACTAGCACCTATATCTGTACTTTACCAAATCTTCCCATCAATTAACCTAAACTTAATTCTGACTCTATCAGTTTTATCAATCCTAATTGGAGGCTGAGGAGGACTAAACCAAACACAACTCCGAAAAATCATAGCCTACTCATCAATCGCTCATATAGGCTGAATAACAGCAGTACTACCATATAACCCCACCATAACATTACTAAACTTAATTATCTATATCATTATAACTTCCACCATATTTACCATATTTATAGCCAATTCCACTACCACTACCCTGTCATTATCACACACATGAAATAAAACACCCATTATAACAGTCCTAATTCTTGCCACTCTCCTATCCATAGGAGGACTCCCTCCCCTATCTGGGTTTATACCAAAATGAATAATCATCCAAGAGATAACAAAAAATAACAGCATCATTCTACCCACTTTCATAGCAATCACAGCTCTACTAAACTTATATTTTTATATACGACTCACGTATTCTACCACACTAACAATATTTCCCTCCACAAACAACATAAAAATAAAATGACAATTTCCCCTTATGAAAAAAATAACTTTTCTACCAACAATAGTCGTATTATCTACCATAATACTACCACTCACACCAATACTATCAGTGTTAGAATAGGAATTTAGGTTAAACAGACCAAGAGCCTTCAAAGCCCTAAGCAAGTACAATTTACTTAATTCCTGATAAGGATTGCAAGACTACACCTTACATCAATTGAATGCAAATCAACCACTTTAATTAAGCTAAATCCTCACTAGACTGGTGGGCTCCACCCCCACGAAACTTTAGTTAACAGCTAAACACCCTAGTTAACTGGCTTCAATCTACTTCTCCCGCCGTAAGAAAAAAAAGGCGGGAGAAGCCCCGGCAGAATTGAAGCTGCTTCTCTGAATTTGCAATTCAACGTGTAAATTCACCACAGAGCTTGGTAAAAAGAGGAGTCAAACCTCTATCTTTAGATTTACAGTCTAATGCTTTGCTCAGCCATTTTACCCATGTTCATTAACCGCTGACTATTCTCAACCAACCATAAAGATATTGGTACCCTTTACCTACTATTTGGTGCTTGGGCCGGTATAGTAGGAACAGCTTTAAGCCTTCTAATTCGCGCTGAATTAGGCCAACCCGGAACTCTGCTCGGAGACGACCAAATCTACAACGTAGTTGTAACCGCACACGCATTTGTAATAATCTTCTTTATAGTAATACCAATCATAATTGGAGGGTTCGGTAACTGACTTGTTCCCCTAATAATTGGTGCTCCCGATATAGCATTTCCCCGAATAAATAATATAAGCTTCTGACTTCTCCCTCCCTCATTCCTACTACTCCTCGCATCCTCTATAGTTGAAGCTGGGGCAGGAACAGGCTGAACCGTGTACCCTCCCTTAGCAGGCAACCTAGCCCATGCAGGAGCTTCAGTTGATCTAACCATTTTCTCTTTACACTTAGCAGGAGTTTCCTCAATTTTAGGAGCCATCAACTTCATTACAACAATTATCAACATAAAGCCCCCCGCAATGTCACAATACCAAACCCCTCTATTCGTATGATCCGTAATAATTACCGCCGTACTACTACTACTCTCGCTCCCTGTATTAGCAGCCGGCATCACAATGCTATTAACAGACCGGAACCTAAATACAACTTTCTTCGACCCGGCAGGAGGAGGAGATCCTATTCTATACCAACACTTATTCTGATTCTTTGGACACCCCGAAGTCTATATTTTAATCTTACCTGGATTTGGAATAATCTCTCATATCGTAACCTACTACTCAGGAAAAAAAGAACCATTCGGATATATGGGAATAGTTTGGGCTATAATGTCAATCGGATTTCTAGGTTTCATCGTATGAGCCCACCATATATTCACTGTCGGAATAGACGTCGACACACGAGCCTACTTCACATCAGCCACTATAATTATTGCTATTCCAACCGGGGTAAAAGTCTTCAGCTGATTGGCAACACTTCATGGAGGTAATATCAAATGGTCTCCTGCTATAATGTGAGCCCTAGGCTTTATTTTCTTGTTTACAGTAGGGGGTTTAACTGGAATTGTCTTAGCCAACTCTTCTCTCGATATTGTTCTTCACGACACATACTACGTTGTCGCACATTTCCACTATGTTTTATCAATAGGAGCTGTATTTGCTATTATAGGGGGATTTGTTCATTGATTCCCATTATTCTCAGGTTATACTCTCAACGATACATGAGCCAAAATTCACTTCGCAATTATATTTGTAGGCGTCAATATAACCTTCTTCCCACAACACTTTCTAGGACTATCTGGCATGCCTCGACGATACTCCGACTACCCAGATGCATACACAATATGAAATACTATCTCATCAATAGGCTCATTCATTTCCCTAACAGCAGTTATACTAATAGTTTTCATCATCTGAGAAGCATTTGCATCTAAACGAGAAGTCTTGACTGTAGACTTAACCACGACAAATCTAGAATGATTAAACGGATGCCCTCCACCATATCACACATTTGAAGAACCCACCTATGTTAACCTAAAATAAGAAAGGAAGGAATCGAACCCCCTACTATTGGTTTCAAGCCAACATCATAACCTCTATGTCTCTCTCAATAAATGAGGTGTTAGTAAAACATTATATAACTTTGTCAAAGTTAAGTTACAAGTGAGAATCTTGTACACCTCATATGGCATATCCCATACAACTAGGATTCCAAGATGCAACATCACCAATCATAGAAGAACTACTTCACTTTCATGACCACACGCTAATAATTGTCTTCTTAATTAGCTCATTAGTACTTTACATTATTTCACTAATACTAACAACAAAGCTGACCCATACAAGCACGATAGATGCACAAGAAGTAGAGACAATCTGAACCATTCTGCCCGCCATCATCTTAATTCTAATTGCTCTTCCTTCTTTACGAATTCTATACATAATAGATGAAATCAATAACCCATCTCTTACAGTAAAAACCATAGGACATCAGTGATACTGAAGCTATGAGTATACAGATTATGAGGACTTAAGCTTCGACTCCTACATAATTCCAACATCAGAATTAAAGCCAGGGGAGCTACGACTATTAGAAGTCGATAATCGAGTTGTACTACCAATAGAAATAACAATCCGAATGCTAGTCTCCTCTGAAGACGTACTACACTCATGAGCTGTGCCCTCTCTAGGACTAAAAACAGATGCAATCCCAGGCCGTCTAAACCAAACAACCCTTATATCGTCCCGTCCAGGCTTATATTACGGTCAATGCTCAGAAATTTGCGGGTCAAACCACAGTTTCATACCCATTGTCCTTGAGTTAGTCCCACTAAAGTACTTTGAAAAATGATCTGCATCAATATTATAAAATCACTAAGAAGCTATATAGCACTAACCTTTTAAGTTAGAGATTGAGAGCCATATACTCTCCTTGGTGACATGCCGCAACTAGACACGTCAACATGACTGACAATGATCCTATCAATATTCTTGACCCTCTTTATTATCTTTCAACTAAAAATTTCAAAACACAACTTTTATCACAATCCAGAACTGACACCAACAAAAATATTAAAACAAAACACCCCTTGAGAAGCAAAATGAACGAAAATTTATTTGCCTCTTTTATTACCCCTGTAATTTTAGGTCTCCCTCTCGTAACCCTTATCGTACTATTCCCCAGCCTACTATTCCCAACATCAAACCGACTAGTAAGCAATCGCTTTGTAACCCTCCAACAATGAATACTTCAACTTGTATCAAAACAAATAATGAGCATCCACAATTCTAAAGGACAAACATGAGCATTAATACTAATATCTCTAATCCTATTTATTGGATCAACAAACCTACTAGGCCTATTACCCCATTCATTCACACCGACAACACAACTATCAATAAACCTAGGCATAGCCATCCCCCTGTGAGCAGGAGCCGTAATTACAGGATTCCGCAATAAAACTAAAGCATCACTTGCCCATTTCTTACCACAAGGAACACCCACTCCACTAATCCCAATACTAGTAATTATTGAAACTATCAGCCTTTTTATTCAACCTGTAGCCCTCGCCGTGCGGTTAACAGCTAACATCACTGCAGGACACCTATTAATTCACCTAATCGGAGGAGCTACACTTGCACTAATAAGCATTAGCACTACAACAGCTCTAATTACATTCACCATTCTAATCCTACTAACAATTCTAGAGTTTGCAGTAGCTATAATCCAAGCCTATGTATTCACTCTCCTAGTCAGCCTATATCTGCATGACAACACATAATGACACACCAAACCCATGCTTATCATATAGTAAATCCAAGCCCTTGACCTCTTACAGGAGCTTTGTCCGCCCTCTTAATAACATCCGGCCTAACCATATGATTTCACTTTAACTCAATGACCCTGCTAATAATTGGCCTAACAACAAATATACTAACAATATACCAATGATGACGAGATGTTATCCGAGAAAGCACCTTCCAAGGGCACCATACCCCAGCTGTCCAAAAAGGCCTCCGTTATGGAATAATTCTTTTTATTATCTCCGAAGTACTGTTCTTTACCGGATTTTTCTGAGCTTTCTACCACTCAAGCCTCGCCCCCACCCCTGAGCTAGGCGGCTGCTGACCCCCAACAGGCATTCACCCACTAAACCCCCTAGAAGTCCCACTGCTCAACACCTCTGTCCTATTGGCTTCCGGAGTTTCTATTACCTGAGCCCATCATAGTTTAATAGAAGGGGACCGAAAGCATATATTACAAGCCCTATTTATCACCATCACATTAGGAATCTACTTCACACTACTACAAGCCTCAGAATACTATGAAGCACCTTTTACTATCTCCGACGGAGTTTACGGCTCAACTTTTTTTGTAGCCACAGGCTTCCATGGCCTCCACGTCATCATTGGATCCACCTTCTTAATTGTCTGCTTCTTCCGCCAATTAAAATTTCATTTTACTTCTAACCACCACTTCGGCTTTGAAGCCGCTGCCTGATACTGACATTTCGTAGACGTAGTCTGACTTTTCCTCTATGTTTCTATCTATTGATGAGGCTCCTATTCTTTTAGTATCAACTAGTACAGCTGACTTCCAATCAGCTAGTTTCGGTCTAGTCCGAAAAAGAATAATAAATTTAATACTAGCCCTCCTGACCAATTTTACACTAGCCACCCTACTCGTCATCATCGCATTCTGGCTTCCCCAACTAAATGTATACTCTGAGAAAACAAGCCCCTACGAATGTGGATTTGACCCCATAGGATCAGCCCGCCTTCCCTTCTCCATAAAATTCTTTCTGGTAGCCATCACATTCCTCTTATTTGACCTAGAAATTGCACTCCTCTTACCACTGCCATGAGCCTCACAAACAACAAACCTAAACACAATGCTTACCATAGCCCTCTTCCTAATTATCCTCCTAGCTGTAAGCCTAGCCTATGAATGAACTCAAAAAGGATTAGAATGAACCGAATATGGTACTTAGTTTAAAATAAAATAAATGATTTCGACTCATTAGATTATGATTTAATTCATAATTACCAAATGTCTATAGTATACATAAACATTATAATGGCATTCACAGTATCTCTTGTAGGACTACTAATATACCGATCCCACCTAATATCTTCCCTTCTGTGCTTAGAAGGAATAATGCTATCCCTATTCGTTATAGCAGCCCTAACAATCCTCAACTCACATTTTACATTAGCTAGCATAATACCTATTATCCTACTAGTCTTCGCAGCCTGCGAAGCAGCCCTAGGTCTATCTCTACTAGTAATAGTATCAAATACATATGGTACTGATTATGTACAAAACCTCAACTTACTCCAATGCTAAAATACATTATTCCAACAATTATACTTATACCCCTAACCTGGTTATCAAAAAATAGTATAATTTGGGTTAACTCCACAGCACACAGTCTTCTAATTAGCTTTACAAGCCTCCTCCTCATAAACCAGTTTGGCGACAACAGCCTTAATTTTTCACTAGTATTTTTCTCCGACTCCCTATCCACTCCACTACTAATTTTAACCATATGGCTCCTCCCTCTAATACTAATAGCTAGCCAACATCATCTATCAAAAGAAAACCTAACCCGAAAAAAACTATTTATTACTATGCTGATCTCACTACAACTATTCCTAATCATAACCTTTACCGCCATGGAACTAATCTTATTTTATATTCTATTTGAAGCAACACTAGTCCCAACACTCATTATTATTACCCGATGAGGAAACCAAACAGAACGCCTAAACGCCGGACTCTATTTCCTATTCTATACACTAGCTGGCTCCTTACCCCTATTAGTCGCACTAATTTATATCCAAAATACAGTAGGATCCCTAAATTTCCTAATATTACAATACTGAGTACAACCTGTTCATAACTCTTGATCTAATGTCTTCATATGACTAGCATGTATAATAGCCTTCATAGTAAAAATACCACTATATGGCCTCCACCTTTGACTACCTAAAGCTCACGTAGAAGCCCCTATCGCAGGCTCCATAGTCCTTGCAGCAGTTCTACTAAAACTAGGGGGGTACGGTATGCTACGAATTACACTAATTCTAAACCCTATGACCGACTTTATAGCATACCCATTCATTATACTCTCCCTATGGGGCATAATTATAACCAGCTCAATCTGCCTCCGTCAAACGGACCTAAAATCACTCATCGCATACTCCTCTGTAAGCCATATAGCACTCGTCATCGTAGCCATCCTTATCCAGACACCTTGAAGCTACATAGGAGCAACCGCCCTTATGATTGCCCACGGCCTCACATCCTCCATACTTTTCTGTCTAGCAAACTCAAACTACGAACGAATCCACAGCCGAACCATAATTCTAGCTCGAGGCCTACAAACGCTCCTTCCACTAATAGCCACCTGATGACTACTAGCAAGTCTAACCAACTTAGCTCTACCCCCAACAATCAACTTAATTGGAGAACTATTTGTAGTAATGTCAACCTTTTCATGATCTAACATTACAATTATTCTAATAGGAGTAAATATAGTAATCACCGCCCTATATTCTCTATACATGCTAATTATAACCCAACGAGGAAAATATACCTACCACATTAATAACATCTCGCCTTCCTTTACACGGGAAAATGCACTCATATCGTTACACATCCTACCCCTACTACTCCTAACCCTAAACCCAAAAATTATTCTAGGACCTCTATACTGTAAATATAGTTTAACAAAAACATTAGATTGTGAATCTAACAATAGAAACTCATTACCTTCTTATTTACCGAAAAAGTATGCAAGAACTGCTAATTCTATGCTCCCATATCTAATAGTATGGCTTTTTCGAACTTTTAAAGGATAGTAGTTTATCCGTTGGTCTTAGGAACCAAAAAATTGGTGCAACTCCAAATAAAAGTAATAAACATATTCTCCTCACTCTCACTGGTTACTTTACTCTTACTAACTATACCCATTATAATAATAAGCCTTAACACCTACAAACCTTCCAACTACCCACTCTACGTAAAAACAGCTATCTCATATGCCTTCATTACCAGCATAATTCCCACAATAATATTTATCCACTCAGGCCAAGAACTAATTATTTCAAACTGACACTGACTAACCATCCAAACTCTTAAATTATCCCTCAGCTTTAAAATAGACTATTTCTCAATAATATTTACCCCAGTAGCACTATTCGTCACATGATCTATTATAGAATTCTCAATATGATATATACACTCAGACCCCAATATTAACAAATTCTTCAAATACTTACTCCTATTCCTCATTACTATGCTCATCCTTGTAACCGCAAATAACCTCTTCCAGCTATTCATTGGCTGAGAAGGCGTCGGAATCATATCATTTCTACTCATCGGATGATGATACGGACGAGCAGATGCAAACACAGCAGCCCTACAAGCAGTCTTATATAACCGCATCGGCGACATTGGTTTCATTTTAGCAATAGCATGATTTCTAACAAACCTCAATACCTGAGACCTCCAACAGATCTTCATACTAAACCCAAGCGACTCAAACATACCCTTGATCGGACTAGCATTAGCTGCAACCGGAAAATCCGCCCAATTTGGCCTCCACCCATGACTTCCCTCTGCAATAGAAGGCCCAACTCCCGTCTCAGCACTACTCCATTCAAGCACAATAGTGGTAGCAGGTATCTTCCTACTAATCCGTTTCTACCCCCTCACAGAAAACAATAAATTTATCCAATCTATTACATTATGCTTAGGAGCCATTACCACACTATTTACAGCAATATGCGCCCTCACCCAAAATGACATTAAGAAAATCATCGCCTTCTCCACATCCAGTCAACTGGGCCTTATAATAGTAACAATTGGCATTAACCAACCTTACCTAGCTTTCCTCCACATCTGCACACATGCCTTTTTCAAAGCTATACTATTCATATGCTCCGGTTCCATTATTCACAGCCTAAACGACGAACAAGATATTCGAAAAATAGGAGGCCTATTTAAAGCCATGCCATTCACCACAACAGCCCTCATTGTTGGCAGTCTCGCACTAACAGGAATACCCTTCCTCACAGGATTTTACTCCAAAGACCTAATCATCGAAGCCGCCAACACGTCTTATACCAACGCCTGAGCCCTTCTAATAACATTAATTGCCACCTCTTTCACAGCTATCTACAGCACTCGTATTATTTTTTTCGCACTTCTAGGACAACCCCGATTCCCTACCCTAGTTAGTATCAACGAAAACAACCCCCTTCTGATCAACTCTATCAAACGCTTACTAATTGGAAGCCTCTTCGCAGGATACATCATTTCCAACAATATTCCTCCAACAACAATTCCCCAAATAACTATACCCTACTACTTAAAAACAACAGCCCTAATCGTTACAATCCTAGGCTTCATCTTAGCCCTAGAAATCAGTAATACAACTAAAAATCTAAAATATCACTACCCCTCAAACGCCTTCAAGTTCTCGACCTTGCTAGGATACTTCCCCACAATTATACATCGCCTAGCTCCATACATAAATTTATCAATAAGCCAAAAATCAGCATCCTCCCTTCTAGACCTAATCTGACTAGAAGCCATCCTACCAAAAACCATCTCACTCGCCCAAATAAAAGCATCTACCCTGGTCACAAACCAAAAAGGCCTGATCAAACTATATTTCCTCTCCTTCCTAATCACAATCCTTATCAGCATAATACTATTTAATTTCCACGAGTAATTTCTATAATAACCACAACACCAATTAATAAAGACCACCCAGTTACAATAACTAATCAGGTACCATAACTGTATAAAGCCGCAATCCCTATGGCCTCTTCACTAAAAAACCCAGAATCCCCTGTATCATAAATCACTCAATCCCCTAAACCATTAAACTCAAACACAACCTCAACTTCTTTATCCTTTAACACATAATAAACCATAAAAAACTCCATCAACAAGCCAGTAACAAATGCCCCTAAAACAGCCTTATTAGAAAGCCAAATTTCAGGATACTGTTCTGTAGCCATAGCCGTTGTATAACCAAAAACTACCATCATACCCCCCAAATAAATTAAAAAGACCATCAACCCCAAAAAGGATCCACCAAAATTCAATACAATCCCACAGCCAACCCCACCACTCACAATTAACCCTAACCCCCCATAAATAGGTGAAGGTTTCGAAGAAAACCCCACAAAACCTATCACGAAAATAACACTTAAAATAAATACAATGTATAGTATCATTATTCTTACATGGAATCTAACCATGACTAATGATATGAAAAACCATCGTTGTCATTCAACTATAAGAACACTAATGACTAACATTCGAAAGTCCCACCCACTAATAAAAATTGTAAACAATGCATTCATCGACCTTCCAGCCCCATCAAACATTTCATCATGATGGAATTTCGGTTCCCTCCTGGGAATCTGCCTAATCCTACAAATCCTCACAGGCCTATTCCTAGCAATACACTACACATCCGACACAACAACAGCATTCTCCTCTGTTACCCATATCTGCCGAGACGTGAACTACGGCTGAATCATCCGATACATACACGCAAACGGAGCTTCAATGTTTTTTATCTGCTTATATATGCACGTAGGACGAGGCTTATATTATGGGTCTTACACTTTTCTAGAAACATGAAATATCGGAGTAATCCTTCTGCTCACAGTAATAGCCACAGCATTCATAGGATACGTCCTACCATGAGGACAAATATCATTCTGAGGAGCAACAGTCATCACCAACCTCTTATCAGCAATCCCATACATCGGCACAAATTTAGTCGAATGAATCTGAGGCGGATTCTCAGTAGACAAAGCAACCCTTACCCGATTCTTCGCTTTCCATTTTATCCTTCCATTTATCATCATAGCAATTGCCATAGTCCACCTATTATTCCTCCACGAAACAGGCTCCAACAATCCAACAGGAATCTCCTCAGACGTAGACAAAATCCCATTCCACCCCTACTATACCATTAAGGACATCTTAGGGGCCCTCTTACTAATTCTAGCTCTAATACTACTAGTACTATTCGCACCCGACCTCCTCGGAGACCCAGATAACTACACCCCGGCCAATCCACTCAACACACCTCCTCACATCAAACCCGAATGATACTTCTTATTTGCATACGCAATCTTACGATCAATCCCCAACAAACTAGGAGGAGTACTAGCCCTAGCCTTCTCTATCCTAATTCTTGCTCTAATCCCCCTACTACACACCTCCAAACAACGAAGCATAATATTCCGACCACTCAGCCAATGCCTATTCTGAGCCCTAGTAGCAGACCTACTGACACTCACATGAATTGGAGGACAACCAGTCGAACACCCATATATCACCATTGGACAACTAGCATCTATCCTATATTTTCTTCTCATCCTAGTACTAATACCAACAGCCGGCACAGTTGAAAACAAATTACTAAAATGAAGACAGGTCTTTGTAGTACATCTAATATACTGGTCTTGTAAACCAGAGAAGGAGAACAACTAACCTCCCTAAGACTCAAGGAAGAAACTGTAGTCTCACCGTCAACCCCCAAAGCTGAAGTTCTATTTAAACTATTCCCTGAACACTATTAATATAGTTCCATAAATGCAAAGAGCCTTATCAGTATTAAATTTATCAAAAATCCCAATAACTCAACACAGAATTTGCACCCTAACCAAATATTACAAACACCACTAGCTAACATAACACGCCCATACACAGACCACAGAATGAATTACCCAGGCAAGAGGTAATGTACATAACATTAATGTAATAAAGACATGATATGTATATAGTACATTAAATTATATACCCCATGCATATAAGCAAGTACATGATCTCTATAATAGTACATAATACATACAATTATTAATTGTACATAGTACATTATATCAAATCCATCCTCAACAACATATCTACTATATACCCCTTCCACTAGATCACGAGCTTAATTACCATGCCGCGTGAAACCAGCAACCCGCTAAGCAGAGGATCCCTCTTCTCGCTCCGGGCCCATAGACCGTGGGGGTCGCTATTTAATGAATTTTACCAGGCATCTGGTTCTTTCTTCAGGGCCATCTCATCTAAAGTGGTCCATTCTTTCCTCTTAAATAAGACATCTCGATGG